TGGGCACACGCTGTATTGCCACTAGAAATCAAGACATTGGGATTGGACTTGTAAATCGATTCATAACCTTTCAAGCACAACCAATAGCTATTCGAACTCCCTTTACTTGTAGGAGTGCATCTTGGATCTGTCGATTATGTTATGGCCGGAGTCCTACTCATGGCGACCTGGTTGAATTGGGAGAAGCTGTAGGTATTATTGCAGGCCAATCAATTGGAGAACCGGGCACTCAATTAACATTAAGAACTTTTCATACCGGTGGAGTATTCACAGGGGGTACTGCAGAACACGTGCGAGCCCCTTCTAATGGAAAAATCAAATTCAATGAGGATTTAGTTCATCCAACACGTACACGCCATGGGCATCCCGCCCTTCTCTGTTCTATAAACTTGTATGTAACTATTGAGAGTGAAGATATTCGACATAATGTAAATATTCCATCCCAAAGTTTTCTTTTAGTTCAAAACGATCAATATGTAGAATCAGAACAAGTGATTGCCGAGATTCGCGCGGGAACATCCACTTTGAATTTTAAAGAGAAGATTCGAAAACATATTTATTCTGACTCAGGCGGAGAAATGCACTGGAGCACCGATGTATATCATGCACCCGAATTTACATACGGCAGTGTTCATCTATTACCAAAAACAAGTCATTTATGGATATTATTAGGAGAGCCACGCGGATCCAGTGTAGTTTCACTTTCGATCCACAAGGATCAAGATCAAATGAGTGCGAATTCTCGTTCTGTCAAGAGTTTTCACCTTTCAGGGACGAATGATCAGTTGAGAGAAAAATTCTTTACTTCAGATTTTTCGGGTAAAAAAGAAGATAGGATTCCTGATTATTCAGACCTTAGTCGAATTATATGTACTGGTCGTTGTAATATCGTAGATCCGACCCTTCTCTACCAGAATTCTGATTTATTCTCAAAGAGGCGAAGAAATAGATTCATCATCCCACTCCAATCGATTCAAGAACGCGAGAACGGACTAACGCCCCCTTCAGATATCTTGATTGAAATCTCCATCAACGGCATTTTCCGTAGAAATAGTATTCTTGCTTATTTGGACGATCCTAGATACAGAAGAAAGAGTTCGGGCATTACTAAATATGGGACTCTAGAAATGCATTCAATCGTCAAAAAAGAGGATTTGATTGAGTATCGAGGAGGCAAGGAATTTAGTCCAAAATACCAAATGAAAGTCGATCCATTTTTTTTCATTCCCGAGGAAGTGCATATATTACCCGGATCTTCTTCCATAATGGTACGGAACAATAGTATCATTGGGGTAGATACACAAATTACTTTAAATATGAGAAGCCGCGTAGCCGGGTTGGTCCGAGTGGAGAGAAAAAAAAAAAGAATTGAACTTAAAATCTTTTCTGGAGATATCCATTTTCCCGGAGAGACAGATAAGATATCCCGACATAGCGGCGTTTTGATACCACTAAGAACAGGAAAACGAAATTCTAAGGAATCGAAAAAACGGGAAAATTGGATCTATGTTCAACGGATCACACCTAGTAAGAAAAAGTATTTTGTTTTGGTTCGGCCTGTCGTCACATATGAAATAACGGACGGTATAACTTTAGGAACACTTTTCCCTCCGGATCTGTTGCAGGAAAGGGATAATGTGAAACTTCGAGTTGTCAATTATATCCTTTATGGAAATGGTAAACCAATTCGAGGAATTTCTGATACAAATATTCAATTAGTTCGGACTTGTTTAGTATTGAATTGGGACCAAGACAAAAAAAGTTCTTCTAGTCAAGAAGCCCGTGCTTCCTTTGTTGAAATAAGGGTAAATGGTTTGATTCGACATTTACTAAGAATCGACTTGCTGAAATCCACTTTTTCATATATCGGAAAAAGGAATGATCCCTCGGGCTCAGGATTGTTCTCGGATAATGGATCAGATTGCACAAAAATAAATCCGTTTTCTTCGATTTATTCCAAGGCAATAATTCAACAACCCCTTAATCAAAATAAAAGAACTATTCATACGTTGTTGAATAGAAATACGGGATTCCAATCGTTGATAATTTTGTCATCATCCAATTGTTTTCGAATGGGTCCATTCAACGATGTAAAATATCACAATCACAATGTGATACACAATGGGATAAAAGAATCAATTAACATTACAAAAGATCCTGTAATTCCAATTCAGAATTCGCTGGGGCCTTTAGGAACAGTCCCTCTAATTCGAATTGCGAATGTTTATTCATTTTACCATTTTATAACTCATAATCAGATCTTGGTAAAGAACTATTTGCAACTTGACAATTTAAAACAGACCTTTCAAGTAATTAAATTGAAATATTATTTAATCGATGAAAAGGAGAAAATTTATAACCCCGATCCATGCAGTAACATTATTTTCAATTTGAATTGGTATTTTCTCCATCCCAAGTATTGTCAAGAAACATCTACAATAATGAGTCTTGGGCAGTTTATTTGTGAAAATATATATATATCCAAAAGCGCACCGCACCT